GAAGAACGAATGGCGCAGAACAGAGAGAAGTTCTTTATATACGTCAACTGGATAAGCCCCTTCGGGGGTGAGAGACGACTCGACGAATATGATCGACCAGCAAGGAAGAGTCCGGGGCTCTGTCCTCACGGAAACCTTCTTTCGGTCGAAGACCTAACTGACGCCGCGGGTCCTCTCTCGGAAAGGCAATGTGGTAACTCAAAAGACGGGTGACGTGGCACCCTAGGTGTCTGATTTTCTCCTTCTCTCTCCTCTAGTTATGGATGAGAGTAGGTGAGTTAGGGCTTCTTGGTGGGTGGAGTTTAGTTTCTTCTAGGGTTTGGTTCTCTCTTTCCGGGAAAGATAAATCCTAACCCTCCCAGGGTGTGCTGTTTTGCGATCTGTCTGAGGCGTTCTCTTCCTCTCGCTATGGGCTTCGAGTTGGTATAACTAACTATACTATATATAATATAACGAACTAGTTATATATAACTAACTAATCGTTTTCGCACAGATCAGATCTTACCAGGTTAGTATGAATATGTCGGGTTAGGGTTTGATTGCCCTGTGAGTTATCTGGTGAGGTTGTTTCCGGCATCGGTTTCCACCTCTGCTCTGGTTTTGCCGTAAAAACTTTCTTTGATCAATATTCTAATTGTTTATGCAGAGATACCCCAGGGGTTTTATTCTTTTTTTTTTCTTGGATGCTTAAATCAGTTACGAATTGATAGGGACTTGGAGTTTCATGGTTCATCGTTTTCCGGGTAAATTTCTGCATCACTTTCGCAGATTTTGACTTCGTTTAATTAATCAAACAAAAGAGATCCTGTGATTTCGCAGCAGATCTTAGCATTCCTAACATAGACAACCCTCAACAACGTTTTTCTTCTGCATTAGGTCGATGAGATAGGGATAAAACAATATGAAAGACAAAAGTGGACACCAAGAGAAGTAGCTTGACGAAAGTCATTCTATCCATAATAAAGAAGCGTTGACCAGTAACTAGAATACCTTGTACATTAGCAAGGGTAACATGCATAGAGTACTCAACAATTAACCAAATAAGCAGCAGCAGAATTCTTTCTTCAGAAGACAGCCATTCTCCCACTATGACGTAAGATATGATCAGACTTAACCAGACTTAAGTAAATGTGAACATGTCTTAAATGCTGAAATAAGCACTTTTTAAGGTAAGGAAAGGAAGAAGATGCCTTTGTTTCTGACTTTTCACGGTTTCTTTCTTCCTTCATGTATCCTTGCGTAAGTGAGTAGTATTGAAGCGTAAGTATCTAGTTGAGTTGTTTGATCTTTTAAATCGAGATTGCGTTGGTTTCTAGTGTTTCGAAAGATTCGATTAGGCACTCCGACTTTTCGTAAAAGTACCTCTTGAAGTGCTTTTTCTCGATCTTGACTCTGCAACTTCGAACAAGAAAACCACACAAAGCTAGTTGACTCCGTGGTTGATTTCAGGTTCTCTAGTCTTTCGAAAACGATTAGGCACCCTTGCCCTACTTTCGTCAAAGTACTTTGGGAGGTGCTTTTTCTCGATCTTTTCTCTGTTACCGGACTCTGAAATCACTCTTTCTTAGGCGGGGACAGGATTCGAACCTGCAATCTTCAGGTCATGAGCCTGATGAGTCGACCAATTCCTCTACCCCGCTTGTTCCCCTTCGATTTCTTTCACTATTCCCCTGGTTGCTTGGCCGGGGTAGAACCAGCGCTTAGTAAGCGGCGGCGGCGCTCCATTCGTTAGGTTGGAGCTCCGCTCTTCCCTCGCTTCGGTCAGCCTATCAACTGACGCGCCCTGTAGCCAGTGCCTAGCTCTGACGAGTGACGAGAAGACCGCCACTTATACATCCTTTTCTTTCAAAAGATGAGAACACACCAGCTTTTAGATGAGGGAAAGCCATTCCTAAAACCAGGCGTTCTCTTATATACGATACCACCAACGCCACCTTGGCAACTCTGAAAAGTGCATGAAGGCTAGTGGAACGTGCAAGATACGGCTCAGCTCCGCTGAAAAGCCGTATCGCCCTATCTACCTTCTCCATTATTCTAATCATTGAATTAGGTAGGACACTCGACTGTTTAAGGAGAGGGTTTCACTATCTCTTTTCTTTCCGAGTCTACTTGTTGACTTCTTTTTTTCTTTATGCTGTTCGGAAAGACCAGTAAGTGGTTTTGGCATATCTTATGCAATCGATTGATTCTATCAGGTCCATTCTTCGGTAGTGCATAGGCTCCGGCTTCTGTAGTCCTCTAGCCGAGCCACTACTTGCGTGTGTGTAATTCATGGCAGTTTTTATTATGGAGCTATACATGGAGCTTCCTCCAGGATTCTCAGACCCAAAGAAACCGTCTGCAAATGACAGAAATTGATATGGCTTAAAGCAAGCGCCGACGTTTGAGTTCGATCGGTTCAGCACGGCTGTAGAAAAGATGGGATTGAAGAGAAGTCTAAATGACTACTCCTTGTTTGTCAAGCAATCCGCATCAGGTCTCGCTGTTCTCTGTTTTATGTAAATTATATTGTAATTACCTGATATGATCAGAAAGCCTTTCAATAAAGGTCTTCAATCTCATCTACAAGTCTATTCGACATGAAAGACCTTGGCAGACTCCAGTATTTCCTTGTGAGGTATCTCAGTCGGTATAGTCCTATCTCAATGCAAATATGCAATAGACCTTCTCTCTCGAACTGGTCTAACTGCTTGCAAACCAGCTGAGACTCCGGAATCATAAGTTCTCAATTGATGAAGGAGAACTGCAGGAGGATCCTTCCATGTATAGACGATTAGTCGGAAGTCTAATCTACCTGACTATGACAAGACCTGACATACATAGCCTATGCTGTTGGTATTGTTAGTCAGTTCATGCAGAAACCGAGGAAACCTCACGTCAGATGCAGCATACAGGATACTGAGGGAGGAGGGCTTTCTCCAGGTAAAGGAATCCTCATTCATGTCAACATCCGGAGCTATCGTGTTATTCAGACGCGGCCGGATGTTCAGATGACCGAAAGTATACATCGGGATTCTGTGTCTTCTTAGGTCACAGTCTTATCTCTTAGAAAAGTAAGAAACAAGCTACTGTCTCAAGATCGAGTACAGAAGCAGAATAAAGAGCTATGGCCTCAACAGCAAGCGAGGTCACGTGGATAAAGTCTCTTATGTCTGATCTCATCCTTATCATCTCCGATTTTGTTTGTCGCAAAAATATAGCTGCAAATCCTGTTTTTAATGAAAGAACCAAGCATATAGATATGACTGCCACTGAATTCGGGAAAAGAAGTGTGGTTTTATACTTGATTCACACATTTCTACTGATGAACAAGTCGCTTTTTCTTCACAAAAGCCCTCTGTCGACAGAAGCACTCATTCTTCACTAGCAAGCTCTCGATGATTGATCTCTACTCTCCGGGAGTATGAATATGCATGTGCTTGTATTTTGAGTCATTCTTTCATTGAATTGTATTGTACTATAGTTGCCATGTATGGCTTGTACTACTGTATGTACAGTTGCCAAGAATGGCCTGTACTACATTCCTTGTATGGCCTCAATTAGGCCTAACTATTTGTAATCCAGGTCTTCCCGAATCATCGAATGAACAAAATCTGAATTCTTTCACAGAGCCTTGAAACTAGAAACAGGTTTCGGCTGTGGTTTGAAAGAGTCAAAAAAGACCTGGAACTCAAAACACGAACAGCTTGACGGCTGGTGTTCGGCCGGACTCGAAAAGGTCTTTCCGGTTCTGGTTCTGCTTGCTTCTTGTTCCAACTCGAAAGCCTGACGGGCCGCTTCCTAGAAACCAACCCATTTTAGCCAATCTTCCTAAAATAGCCAAAGAATATCTCGAAACTCCGGCCAGGAAGTTTCTTGTTGAAGGACGGACTCGTCAGAGCAGGAAGTCCAGTATTTTTGACTCAAAGCAGGAACTAAACACAAAATCGCTATTGTCGAGCGAGATAGAACACGACACAAAAGCATTGGATTGTAATTGCAGTGGAATTCATTCACTTACGTTCACGCCTTATGAAATGATTAACCGATCAAAACAACACCTGCTGATAACAACCAGACCTGACCCAGCTTCAAAACGTATGAGCGCGTTTTACTAATAGGCTTGACTTGACTCCGCCCAAGTGCTTGCTGGCTGAAAAGCAACGAGCGGAACTGAAGCTAGCGCGCTAACGCGCTACGGCAACACGTCGACATTGCCCCGCTTGTTGCTTGTAGAAGCGAGAAGCAGAGTAGCGCGCCACTCGAGCAAGCGTAGGAAGCAGTTCTGTACCCGGCTGCATAGGCAGAGGCTTAAGTAGTATCATAGACGGGAGCAAAGGCATACCTAGGGGCTTCAAAGGCATAGGCATCTGAGGCAGGCAGAGGTAGCAGCCCTACTAGTTCCGGAGCGAGTGGTTTATCCAAATAACCTCCAGCAGCTGCTAATGATATAGTAGTGAGGATTCCTCTTCATTGGCCAGGTTCAGGCATTCCATCTTCGTTTTCAGACCCGGGTAACGAATATATATATATAAAGCAAGGCAGGAGGTTCTTCCCTTCACGCAGGTGGAATGGGTTCGGTACTGAATTCCCAATCGACGGTCCCGGCTGCTTCTTCCGCGGTCGATCGACAACAGGTAGGATTCTTCCGTTCTATCTTCCCTCCTGATCCGGCTGGTCGAACATGACATCTCTCCCATCAGGTCGAGCATAGGTAGGTGCTCCTCTGGCTGGAAGGTCGAACAATAAGGCTAAAGTCTCTCCCGACGGAAACTTCAGCAGCACCCCTATATTCCCTTTCGTGGGCATCTGGTTCCAGAGAGAGATTGGTTAGTCGCCTTCTGTTCATTCCTACCCGGTTGGCAGAGAATCGACGATTAGCATAATAAGCAGTCCCACCTTTATCTCAAAAGCTATCTTCTTCCCGGCCGTGAGGTATGGAAGAATCCGGATCCGTAAGTCACCACATGACTGGGGATCCCAATGCCTTTGTTTCATCTGCTCCATACTCTGGTATGAGTTTTTGTATAGGGTGACAACTCTCCATTGTCAATGAAGAGGGTACAGTAGCCATTCAAAATGCATGTGCTGGCACAATAGTTCTTTCTGATGTCTTATATGTTCCTAAAGTCACAAAGAATCTCATATCAGTTGGGCAACTATGTGATGATAAGCAGTGTTCAGTCAAATTGAAAGCCGATTCGTGTATTGTGAAGGACCTCCAGACCAAAGAAGTGATTGGTAGAGGCAGAAGGCATGGGAGACTGTTTTCATTGGCGATGACATCTACTGATGCGAAGACAGATAAGTACTCTAGTAATTGGACTCTATGGCATAGAAGGCGTCGGTCATGTATCGTATGATTACTAAGCTAGAAACCATCGTACTGGCTTATTACAAGCCATTCAGTCTATTCCGAATAGACGAAGAGTGACAGTTACAACTATATAAGACTTGTCAAGTTGGCAAGCATACTCAACTTCCTTTGAAAATGAATAGTACAATAAGTGCTGCTCCTCTAGATCGATCTTATTCACTCAGATGTATGGGGACCAGCCCAACCTGACACTTGACGTATCTGGATACCAGTTGCTCTTTATTGATGATCACTCTAGATCCACGTGTATCTACTTCCTTAAGCAGACATCTTTAGTATTGATGTACTTTAAAGTGTTTAAAACCATGGTTGAAAATCAGTTTCAACGATCTATTTCTATTAAAGTACTTCGCTCTTCTTCTGGGGCGAATATATATATATGTCCAATTCATTCTAAATGAAAAAACAAAAATGGGATTTGACATCAGAGATCATGCTCATATACTCCAAAACGGGAGTATATGAGAGGAAAAACCTACGCGCGCTAGCTCTATTAGTGACGGGCTCCCGCGCCTTCTGAAGAAGCTGCTTGCTTGCTGAAAACTCCCGCGCGGCCCTTATAGTTAGTGACGGCGCCTTACGTAATAGGGGCTTTACTTGACTTCTTTCCCAACAAGTGCTAGCTGGTTCCAGAGTTATTCAAACTTCCTATGCAGCTCCGCAACAGACATATTTCCTTGCTTCAAAAGACTCAACTCGATATTAGTTGTCTTCTAGCATACGTATGATGAGCATATGACTGAGCAAAGAAATCCCATACCTCTCGATCTTAAGCTGTCTGCATCCTTCGAATACTGAAAAGTAGTTCTGGTTGAATGGCCGAATGAATATAGGATGCACATTGCAGCATGATTATTATCATTCCGACGCATCTACCATTTTGAATCAACAGTGAATACAGCTGGAACTCCATCCTTAGCTTCAGAAACCATTACTGTTTACTGTAATGTTTTGGTTCAGTCCCATCTACGACTGGGAAGAACTTATGTGTATCCAAAAACTTCTTCATTTGAAGTTCCCAGGCGAAATAAATGTTTCCATTAAGCTTTTCTGTCATGAATGAAGAAATTCAAGGAATAGAAAGATGAGCCATGAAAACAATTCCAACAAAGAAAGAAAATCTGCAATGTTCGAGCAATTGCAGAGAAAGAAAAAAAGCCTTAGAACTCAGATCTGAAAGCTGAAAGCTGACGTGACTGATCTGATTGCTGGCTCGCATCCCGTTCGAGCTTGAGGCCCAGCCTCTTTACCATCCTTTCAGCTACAAAGTTGTGGGTGGCCCTGTGTCAACCAAGGCCACCGCATCCCGTCCGTTGATGGCCACCGAGACGTACATCAGCTTCCTTGCTGTGGGCTTGTCCTCTGATTGAGCCCCTAATGGCATTGAGTTGTTGCAAGGCCCCATCCGTGGCTCTGCTTGCTCCTCCTCCGTCTTCAAGGCGTTAAGGGCCTGCCTCTGCGGGCAGTCTCGTAGTCTGTTTTGGAGCAGATGAAGCACCTAATATCCTGCGGATTTTTCCGTCTTTCTCGGCTCGGCCTTGGTCTTGGGCTCGCTCGTCTTAGCCTCGGGTCTCGACGCCTTCTTATTCTTCGGGTCAGGGAGGGATGGAGGAACATGCACCGACCACAGGGGAAGGCTACCAACAAGCAAGCTTTATCTTATTCCCTATACTCCTATCCTTCTTTAATTCCATTACTGCGGGTACTGGCTAGCTGCCAGCGACATGATCGTGAGAAGATAACATTGAGCACCCCGGGGCGAGGTTTGGAATATGGTTCTCTCTCCCCTCGTTATCCGAATCCATCGATTCCTATTCCCCATTCATTTATTCGAATCGAGTTTTGAATATTGATTTCTATAAATCGAATTGAAGGCCTACCTTTTCGTTTACCGACAGAGATTCGGCTTCCCGTTCTTAGCCTCCCTCGGCCCTTTGTCTCAGACGGGGCTGTGGTCGATCAATCAACGCCCTATCACGTAAGTACCCGGATGCCGAAACAAAACAAAACACCTTATTGCCCTTCATTTTAAGCTGCCTTTCCATCCCTTCCTTTTAAGCTGGGATTCGATGAGGAGCCGCCGATCCTATGCCATAAACGGATGACATGTCCCTTACCTATCATTCCTCTCGTAACTGGTGGATGGGTACCGTAAACTCCTCCCTACCTGTTATGCCTTTCTCTCTTGACCACCCATGCCGTGCCCTACCACAGACCAATCCCCTTCTGCCTATCTGAACGGTCGGATAATTATGCCTGCCCTACCTTGCGATCTATTACTGCCAGCTCTCCTGCCTCTATTGCCGGGAATTCGACCGAATGCTTTTTCTGGTTTGCTTTCGCAAAATAAACGTCTACAAACTGGAGATGGGATATAGGGCTCACTCAATGAGCGGGCAAATCCTTTCCCTCAAACACTTCTTCTCCAGACATCTTCCCTCCGCCGCTATAATGAACAGATAGGGGATAGAGGGTCTCCCTGCCTCAGGCCTCTATAGCTCTCAAAATAACAACCCCTCGGCTGCCCGTTGATCATCACCGAGAACTTAGGAGTCGAAATGCACTGCTCCACGAGAAGGCACTACCACTGCCCAAAGCCAAAGCTTTTAAGCACCTGCATCAAGAAACCCCTGTCCAACCTATCGTATGCCTTAGCCATGTCGAGTTTCAAACTCAAACTCGCCTTTTCTTTTCCGGCATTCTTCATGGAGTGAATAATCTCGTGGGCTAAGACCCCGCAATCTACAATCTGCCTCCCTGACACCCTTGACTCTTTGAAAGAATCTTTGGAAGGATGAGCCTCAATCGGTTGGCCATTCTTTTGCTGAGAATCTTGTAAACCGTGTTACACAAACAACTCGGCCTGAATTGATCGAGTTTCCTTGCTCCTTCCACCGTCGGGAATTAGGACAATTAAGGTTGCGTTGATTTCCTAAGCATCCTTCCTTAAAAAAATCCTTCACAGCTGCATGGACGGCCCATCACCTCCCAAAACTTATGGAAAAGTTAGGAAACAATCCGGACCCTACTTGTCTCCTGGCAAATGGACTACCACTTCTGACACTTCCTCCATCGATACCGGTTTTATTAGGGCCCTATTTAAGGTACTCTTTTGACACCAACCTAGGGATTTCCTCGAGACTGACGGGGTCAGGATCCTTCGAGAGAAGATCCTGAAAATACTTAACCGATTCCTGCGCGATCTGGGAATCCGACGATATACTGGACCCATCATCCCGACTCAACTCCCTTATGGAATTTCTACTCCGGTTGAGACATGAAAAGACGATTGTATTTCTATAAAAGACCGTCGACTTTTGCCGCCAATGGACCTCTTCTTGCCGCAGGAGATTATACATCTCACCTGACGCGGATTTTGTCCCTCTGGTCCAGCTCCACTGAGCGGCCCTCCTCGTCTTCCTGGATAGCATTAAGCTGCTGAAGAGTGGCCCTTTTCTACGCCCTAAATCTAAAAATCCCTGTTCAAGATTCTAACAGCTTTAAGGGATCTCATTGTGGCTAATCTGAAAAGCGGGTGCCTTTCACCCTCACTCTCCACACTTCCTCCACCGACGGTACCCAAAGAGGCATGATCCAACCACATCTTCTCGAATCTAAAGGGGACTTCTTGCATCGAGATTCTTCCGCCAACACTAAGAGCAGCGGGCAATGGTCTGAAGCCACCCTAGGCAAGTGGCAAACATAAGCTTCAGGAAACGGGCCTTCCAGTCCAGGGAAGCTAGGACCCTCTCTATTCTGGTCGTCTGGACATGGCCACACCCTTTTCGGTTATTTGACCAAGTGAAGGGCCCTCAAACCCAGATCAAGAAGACCACATCTGTCCATCGCCTCCCTTCCTTCATACCGGTTGCCGCATTAGGATCACCCCTGCTTCTCCTCTTGAGCCAGCATGGCGTTGAAGTCCCAAGAAAAGCCGTTACGCCTCCTTCCAGATCCCTCCAACAATTCCTTCTGATGATATAGTTATTGCTCCCATAAACCCCTCCAGGGCTGGGCCACCCCTTCTCAGAAACAACAACTGTAATAGATTGCTGAGCCTGATGAACGAGATCGATCTGAACCTCCTTTGCATCCCACAGGATCCACAATCCTCCTGCAGATCCTTCAGGATGACAGCAAACACTACTTCCTCGAAACCCAACCTTCTCACGACGATTTTCCACCAGGCTCTCTTTCACCTTCGTCTCCGATACAATCACAATAGCCGGCTTATGAGTTTGAATCATAGCACCTCATCGTAGGTCTGTTATTAAGACCTCTTGCATTCAACGCAAGAACTTTCATGGAGAAAGGTTAGGGATAGGGAAGGCGTACCTTTGCCCCACCCCCTCTCGAAGATGACCTTTCTGCTTGCTTCTCGCATCCTTTTCTCGCCTCCCGCAGGTTTCTTTCGAGCCTACTAGATTTCCGCATTTGAACAAATTCCTCCCGCTGGAGCAAGGGCTTCCTTTTCTGGCTGAGACCTCGACCCACCCATCCATAAAAAGTTTACGCGGACTGATTACTAATCTTTTCGTCACTATATAGTGAGGGAACAAGGTAAGGATTTTCTTGAATATACCCATACCAATTACCTGTTTTTATTAGGAACGGCGCCCCGCGTCAACTGATTACTCCTAGTTGATTCCTGATTACTGAGTGGGTCGGGCACAAGGGAATAGGGTCTTCCTATACCCCTCCACCTGTGTTTGAGTAACGAACGGAAAGGAGTAGTTCATAAACCATACCCTAAGTTTAAACGGTTAATCCCCACCGTCAGTAAATATATTCATTACTTCTTGCAGAGTGGGGCGATCACTAAAGCCATTCCAGTCTAGTATTTCACTTCACCTTACCTCCACCTGTTGATCTGCGGGTAATCGTCCCGTGTACACTTCTGACTCCTCATTTAGCACTTGTTATTGAGTGGGACGGGCACTAAAAAGAAAATGGGTATGTATTCTTAGACCTATACCGTAGCCTCCTGTGCCTATGCTCATGAGGCATCTAACGTAACCTGTTTCCTAATAGGTGCAACCTACTTAGTATGCCTATTCATTCCTTACTCCTATAAGGGGTGGGAACATGAGGAGATAGAGATGAGTTCCTCCCTCCTGTTTATCTGCTGACTGAAGGGAAGGATAGAGGAGTAGTTAATCAAACCATACCCTAAGTTTAAGATAGATAGGTGCCCCCGTGTCTCCCACAGGTATTAATTCCTTATTAATGAGTGGGGAGCACTTGCAGTAAAACTACTACACGGGTAACCAGCCCTTTGGAAAGACCGAAGGGACTAGAACAAGAGAGCTGTGACTACTTGAACTTCAGATCCATTACGTTCTAGTGAATAGATCGTTTCCCGGGTTTGAAGAGTCATTCTAACTAAAAGCCCTCAGACCTCTTTCTCTAGTCTCTATCTTCTCTTTCCCTTGCAGTATTACCGAAGGTGGATTAGCAACTCTAGTGGTTAAAGGAAGAACAACAAACCAGGCAAAGCTACCCTTAGGATCAATGCCAAGACCTTCTCTCCTCTGAAGAAGAGGAAGCAAAGCTACTCGCCTTATCGAATAAGGAGAGGAAGTCTAAAACTCTCTTAATAAGAGAAGCAAGCTACAACTATTGGGATAGCAGCTACGACTATCGAGTGAGTAAGACAAGGAACTCAAACTCCTCAACTCGTTAAGGACATAAAGCGAGTTCCTTCACTTGAACTGACGCAGACAAGAAGCTGGCATTAGTTCCTTCACTCGAGACAGTTGAGTTGAGTTCGTTTATGAAATTAGGAAAGTAAGGTTAGCAAAGAGGGCGAGCGCATCAATCTCATCTCCGATTCGTCGATTGAAGCTGCACAGGCGATCTCGAGTTAGAGAGTCGAGTTCGAGGTGAGTCCCGCATCAAACGAAAAGCGACGGTCGTGGAGGGACTACTTTCATTCCATCCCGCCTGATAGAGCCATCCCACCCGATAAAGGGATAGAATTCGAAGTCATCCTTACTCCCGATCAGATACGCTCTTCTCTTCCACCCCTGGACTATATTCCATCCCGAGAGACAACCAATACGCAATTCCATCCATCGTACGCTCGGCCATCCTTTCGGCATCCCTAAAACCCGTGGCGAAAGGAAGGGTTGAATCAAATGCTTATAGATTATCCACTGGGCTTATTAATTCTCGGGTGGACGGACTACATTATAGGGAGGGTGCTATACATCATATGGATCAGGACAACCTATATTTGATGGGTCAGGTGCGCTGCTATCGAAATGACGTACTGCTACCAGAAATGAGATACTATAAAGAGTCGTTCTCTAAACACTTCTTATGTGCTGATTCGAAATAAGACCTGAATCGCCTGATAAAGGAGCCTGGATCGGAATAACGTTAAGGAAGGTCAGGGTAGGCGACTCATAAACCCTATTCCACATATTAGATGATGCTACAAATACGGCTTTCACCACCTGATATACACGAATCAGGTGCTCTTATGTAAAGGGGTTGGTTGAAAAGGACGTTATTCATGCCATTGCTGGATCCACACTACCAGCACTCCTCCCGGTGGGAGGGAACACACACCTATTTGTTTGTATCGACCGGATCTAAACCCCATATGAAGCTCCGGCTGGACGGAAAATACCTACTTCTGAGTTGGTTGCCAATATACCTATCTCTCTTGTGTTTCTCACTAGCCATTGAGAGCAATTCTACACGGGTCCACCCCACCCGTGCTTATCGATCGATAGAAAATCCCCATAGACGGTAGGCTTGGCTTGCTCTCCTGGATCGGTTTCGAAAGAATGGTTGGATGTATACTCGTCATTTACGATAATCATCCCAGCCGTCTTCCGGAGCCGACTCTAATTAATGAACTAGCTTCTGAGGTCGGAACAGGGAAAAGCGAATCTAGATGTCTCTGGTTGGATTCCATCCAATGGATGCGTACCTTGAGGTCAATCGAGAGTCGATCCAGGATAGGTTATGCTATATAGCATGTCGGATGGTTGGGCAAGAAAGAACGATTTTGGAATCATGGGCCCACCCGTAAGACCTAAGCAGTGAAGAAATCTCTCTTCCTCAGACCGATCAATCGACGCTTAGGTCTTACGGGGTGGATGGGGAATCAAATACTTACTGGGAGCTTTGAATAAGAGGAGTTATAAGATGCGGAACGGGATCTACTTACTTATGGGTCCTGTTAGTTTGTTCAAGAATGTGTATAGAGGCCCGGCCCCAAAGACTTTTATTGTACCCTTACTTATAGGTAGGGTATTCATTAAGATAGGTTGTTCCATTCCTATAGTAGTATGGGATATGACGTATGCTCCTTCCTCTTGATAGGAGTATATGAGGTGGGAGGGCTGCTAGCTACTATTAGAGGAGGCTGACGTGTCTGCCCTGAGTAGTTTCTAGTAGTCAATAATTATACTCGTTTCTTTCTAGCTGGATGAGGAGTATTTGTTATGGGTCCCTCCCTCGTTTAATAGGAGGAATAGTGGTCAGTATGCTCCTTGCCCGGCGAATGTAGGAGTATATAGCATCTATATTCCCCTGTAAAGAGTGGGCCTTTATTCGTTTACTGCTTTCCGGCTACTATGGAATAAAAGGTAGGTCAAGGGATTTGATTGCTTGGATTGCTACCATACCCCAGGCAATTCCTTCATTGTCAAATATCACATAAGGGATTTCTCAATGAAACATTGATAGGGGCGGATGGTAGGGCTAGAACAGGCATAATCGCTTGAACGGCTAGAAGTGGGCCGACTATATCTTCTATAGAGGTAATGACCCGGCGGATCGGTTGAAATAAAGATCGGGCTATTCGGGATCGGCTAGGTGATCGACTCCTTTCTTTCCATCCCTCCCTCTGATGGTGAAACCGTGATATTACTCTAGAATAAAGGCTGCCAGCAGTCCATGGCTGCCTTTATTCTAGGTAGTAGGCATCGGGGAATCGAACAGAGTCTCGCTCTATCACATCGGGTGGATAGGTACGGATTAACAGCTGAACGTGGGGATCACGGCAAAGAAATGCCCTTCCTGCCATCTCTGCCGGCCGAGTGCAGCGAAGGTTCATTCATCAGTAGTAGTAGTAGCTAATTCAAAGGCTGAAAGGGATCTGTTCGAATCAGAACTGAGACTGGAGAAACATGTTCGGGGGCGAATCCGCATAGACCAATAGATCGAGATCCATAGTCCATTTCGGATCCAGATCGAGCTTGTTACTCGCCCTAACTACTAAAGTAGGCCCTTTAGGGACTCGCCTAAGAAGCTGGATGGGGATTTGGAGAGGAGAAGGTCGTGTGCCTCTTATTAAGATTCATAAGAACATGGGGAACAATATCAGATTGATTCTTGCTTCACCCGCCTAACCGTCGGATCCAATACCTTCTCCTCATTCAGGCATACCCTTCCATAATAGAGCTTACAGGCGATAAGGTTTCGGCTTTATGGACCAGTACTTGATCGGATCCTCGGCTGGGCCGGCTTATTCAAATACTGCCTGAAATGCTGGCTATATAACCGCATCAGCAACTGGTGGAAGGCCAACGTCGAAAAGTAGGAAGGAAGGATATTGATAGGGACTAGGAATAGAGGTGTTGAACCAGCCATGTCGGGAATATAGGCTCTGGGAATTGAGGGCAATCATTCAGTAGCGGGTCGATCCACAGAAAGCGAGGATTCATTCCAAAAGGAGTAGGTCATCATCACGGCCACCCACCGATATGCCGAGGGAATCAGATACTGGCTAGGAATCGAGCCGTCGCCTTTATGCTAAAAATACTGGGTTTCTGTCAATTATACATATCGATATGAGGTCAGGGAATAAGGGTGAGTGGTCCATTCCGTCATCAGCTCTTAGGAGATGCAGTAAAGGATATCCAGCTAGGGGAACGAATGGGATTAGATACCCCAGTAGTCCCAGCCGTAAACGATGGATACTAGGCGCTGTGCGTATCGACCCGTGCAGTGCTGTAGCTAACGCGTTAAGTATCCCGCCTGGGAGTACGTTCGCAAGATCGCCAATTTCTTCAGTAGCCGTCGTTACTGTTCCACCCATTGAAGTTGATCCGGAACCACCAGCACCCGAGCTATCGTAGTCGTAGTAAGCGGATCCCAATCCAGTTCCCTCCGTTCGATACCTAGTAGCAGCCCTCTCATTGAAAGTTTCATAGTCCCTAGTAGTGGATCTATATGTAGTGGACCCGGAAGGAAAAGCAGCAGCTTTCACACCCATAACATACAAGGCAGAGTCAAAGAAGTAGTTTCAACCAAAGCCAGCATCCTTACTGGCAAGGAGGGCTCCCCTCGCGCGGTTCCAATTCCAGTTTTGATTGATGAGGTTGATCTGCCAGTTTAAGCATCAATAGTGACCGTTGGAAGCAGCACCGGTTGATTGAGTTGGCCGAGCAGTAGAGAACAGAGGCTCAGTAGGCATAGGCATCGTAGACAGGGGCGGGAGAACAAGCATAGCTAGGAGCTACCCGTAGTGAAGAAGAAGTTAGAAAGCCATTGCCCGTTTCAGCTTTCCTTTGTCCGGTTACAGATCCTCTAGTTGCAGGGGCGGAGGTGAAGGCAGTTTCAGTTGATTCACCAGCATAAACGTGAACATAAGTAGAAGTGGCCCAGGTTTCTTCGGAACCCGTTGATCGAGTAGTTTATCCGGTTCAATTTGATCCATCAGTGGTTGATCTTCTAGGTGAAAGACCTAAAGGCATAGGCAGAGGCTACGGACACAGAGACAGAGGCAGCATCCTCACTAGCACCATCATTTTGCATCAAAAGCCAGCACATTAAGCTAATGGTGGTAGCATTTGTTCCAGCACAGGTAGGTTAGGTAAAGAGCGCCCTCAGGCAATTACCGTAGGTAACCACCACCTGTTATTAGGGTATTAGGTACCTGCAAAGGCAAAAGTCAAGGTAGCAGAGCCTATTTCACTCGCAGATGGCGGTGGCATAGAGATGACCTATGAACTGACTCAATACACTATAGCATAATGAAGGCGCAGGTGTTGGCATTTCATTGAAAATATGACTTTTGGTATGAGTGTTGCTTGGAGAATCGTATGGACACATGGGAACATGAAATATCTAATGGGAATATGAAACAATGTATTGGAATTTTAAAAGAATTTGACGATCTGATTCTGGAGGATAATACATGTCAAACTCCATTTATCAATATATTATTTCAAGAGGCACTGTTCATCAGTGATCTTGTGCGTATACTCCTAGAATAGCAGAGAGGAAAAATAGATACTTATTGGAAACGGTTAGAGCTATGATGTTTGGGATGAATGTACCTCGTTTGGGCAGAAGCTGTGTTGACCGCAACATACTTGATCAATCGCATACCGTCAAAGTTCTTGCTGGAAAATATCCCGTCAGAAGTTCTTTCTGGAAGCATCCCTGATTACTCTAATTTCAAAGTCTTTGGCTGCTGTTAATATTCAAAACTATTATTCTTTAAAGAAAGGAAGCTAACGGCGAGCTCAACGAAACAAGCGAAACTCGGCAAGGAGAAGGCTGAACCCAGGTGCTACACTACAGTAGGCGTCACCTGGGGCCGCACGACTCGGGCAGACTCTCTACCCGTGCGCGTGACAGTTGGTATCAGAGCGGAGTTTTGGGTAAATCCTTTCGATTTCTGCTAATTCTCTTCTTGTTGCACCATGTCCAAGCTTGACGATAGCAGTGGAGCGCTGTCTGCGGCGGCTGTTGCTAAGGAAACACTCGACGGATCGAGTGACCCAACTTGATGGCAAGGTCGACCATTTGGGCTGACATAGAGACTATGGCAGAAAGGCTGGATAATCTGGAATCGTTGGTCACCAGACTCAGCGATCGCGGTGATCTTCCCAGTGAAGGAGAGCCGTCTTCATGGGGCCTCAACGATCTCGGTGGCGATGTCCAAAGCGTGACGGACCGGGTCAAATTGAGGAGCTTGCTGTGGAGATAGGTCTCCGGTTCGTGAACCGAATGTCTCACCTGGCGACTCCAGACGCATTCGAGTCCCGGAACCACAGCCATTCAACGGGATCCGAAATGCCAAGGAAGTTACTTGATCATCCTCTTTGACATGGAACAGTACTTGAAGGCTGTTCGTGCCCTGAGGACGACCAAGTTACAATGGCAACAATGTCTCTCTCAGGGATGCGAAGCTGTGGTGGCGGACGCGATATGAGGACGTGCTGGAGGGCCGTTGCGAGATCAACGCCTGGGAGGAACTCAAGAGGGAGCTCAAGGAAAGGAGCAGTTCCTGCCTGGGAACGTTGCATGGCTCACACGAGAGTCCCTGATGCGGACCGGCACTGTTCGAGAAAATCAAAGCAGACCCTGGGGACTGACCCGAGCTATAGACAAAGAAAGACTTTGATAGATAGAATAACGCACCCACTCAGACTTGCATCAAAAGAGGGCTACTTCACTATGAATGGTAACATATGAATTGAAACGGAGGCGACGGGTGTCAATTACCAAAACGACTCGACCACTAACGCGGGACAAAATTGTCCTCGAAGGGATGCGAAGAATAGAATAGAATAATGAAACCACTCTCGAACCATCACACGGATTCCGACCCGCCCATGATATGGTAAGAACGGAATGGAAAGGCAAAACACGATTCTATGCGCAGACGTGAAACCTCTATCGATAGAAGCATTCTAATCCGCCTATTTAGAGAGGAACGATTCCCTCGTCTGAGAACCGCCATTCACGCACGAAACGGAGATAACCTAAACAAAAATGCAGAAGTGAGCGTACCCTTATAGATAGGGGGCTCTCCTCTCCCCTTTTTAGCCAACACCATCTTACACTGTTGGGCAAAGCCAAAATCTGATGAATAGAAGGAGATCAGAAAGATAAGCGGACGACTTGACTATAGTATAGGTCGGATGTTTCCGTGAGCAGTAAGCAGCAGATCTCCCTTTTTGGGAAAGCTGGTGGCCCTTTTGGCGTGTGAATTCTTTCGACGGGCGGCCTGATTCGTTCGGTAGATCCGGTCGAGGTGGTTTTCGTTTACCAGCGCGTAGGTGGTCTAAGTTCCTATGACCGAGTCTTTCTGGCCCCTGTGAACATCTTTTCTTAATGTATTAAAGAGGCCTCTCTAACCGGTGAAAAGTGGTGGGTGTCCACTAACGGCCATTCCTGGCTCGGCTCCGATAACGCAATTCCGGGAGGAGTCGGTATAAGGGCACTGGATCCCTTCGGACCTGGAGAACGTGTGACGCTGGGTCGGGGTTTGGTGAACCAACTGGTCGCTCCTCTAGTTGAAGTATCGGGCCCCTTTTCGTTGCCTAGGTTACACCTTCGGAATACCCACGAAGGGATTTCGCTCTACTCCCCAATCTTCACTTTACGCCACGCCGACTCTCCGTCGTGGAATTAGACCGACGGGGAATCTCCATAGGAACTAGTCCCTCAGATTTCGCACGTAGGAGATCGAGACACAGCCCCAGGGCTATGGGGAAAGATGTGGATCGATCGCCCTAGATAGACAACTACATAGAGGGTTTCTACAAGTATATATAGATATATAATATCGGTAGTTGTCCGGTCGTACCCGAACAATAATATTCCAGAGGGAAATGCACCTAAGATCAAATATTTCGAGCCGGCTTCCGTGGAAAATTCAGACTTTCTTTTTGATGCTGCGATCACATAAAAACATAAACTTTGAGGCTCAATAGCTAAATACATGGCAATTGAATCATGAGCCGGGATCATAAAGAGCATACTGCGAGTAGGAAGTGGAATTAATACAATGGATTCAAAAGCATCAAACCTCTCTTGTTCGGAAGAATCGAAACACATCGAAATGGTACCAGCCGTACTTAATAATGGAAGGATTTGGCAGAAATATGTAGAATTGTCCCTCCTAAAAAGATTATTCCGGAATAAATGGGCAATAGTTAGGAGAGGTGCGCCAGCGGCGAGCAGAAGCAAGGTTATTAGATACCGAAGGCCCGGCCAGAACCACACGTGCAAGTTTCCTGCATGTGGCTCGTCCGTGATAACTTCTTCGGATTTGCGTGAACTAGCGGACCAATCACTAAGTGGGGATGCTCCGTCTCTATCCATTGCTGACCCTTTTCGGAACTGGTTAGGAATGGGCGCCACTATCCCAGCCCGGATCCAGCCAGGTTCTATTGATCATGTCCCTTCCCAACAGTTGTACCTTGTCTGGGGCGCCTTTGGCTTTACGAGAGAAAGCCAGCTGAAAACTACAGCGCACTAGCGCGTTTTACTAATAGGCTTTTCAGCCAGCTTCAAAACTACTGCGCGGCCGTTGCTTGCTGGCTGCTTCAAAGCCTATTAGTAAAACGCGCTCATACGTTTTGAAGGGAGAAAAAGTGTTTTCTTCCGTCCCGGGTCATAGTGAGGCTCCGGTGCGTCCACAGAAGAGGAAATCGCAATGCATCTTGCTCAGCAGGCGTAGCTTGGAGTGGGAGTGTAGCGGGGTAAGGTAAGGAAAGTGGCCGCCAGAGAGGCAGCCAAACCAAGCCAGGGCCTATTGAGCGCAGCGCAGCTAAGCGTCTATGCGCCGGAGAAAGCCAGGTGCCGGAGGTGACGCTCTATTCGGCCCGGAGCATGGATTCCCCATAACGAAGAGTCCCGCTCTATCTCTCAATTGCCTATCCTGTGCTCGAGAAGGTCCCCAGTTCCTCGGCTGCACCTCGAGGTGCATTTAGTTGTCTTACATGAGACTCGGATATTCCCCACTCCATGGCATGGCACCTTTCGCTCATCCATTCCGCCCGCCCGTCCAGACGCGGCGCCCTTTCTCATTATCATCTACCGCCCTTTCTTTCCTCCCGGCTATTCACGCATTCAGATCGTCGTATGTATGCTCGACTTCGGTTGCCGGTGCAATAGGTAGGAGTACATTATGGCAGGATCAGTCACCTAGCCAATGAATCCCTCCTCCAAGAAGAATTGTGCTATGCCCCCGATCCCTATAGAGCGAAAGAGCTGCCTGGTGATCCCTAGGTTGCAGCACGTCCGGTCGTTAACTCCTCGCGCCGCTGCCGCCGTTTCTAGGACCGACCGACGCCTCACCTGCACAGGTACCTACGTAGTGTAGTGTCGGTCGCACATTCATAATAGCGTTCGGACTCATGTGCCTTCCAGAACCAGGGAGTTCCTTGCTCCTGCTGCGTACGATTAGCCAGCCTTGCGGCGGCAAAAGGATTAGACGTCCCCATGCTACGGTTCCCTGCGGTCCGAACCCGGTGCCGCATTAGGTTAGGAGCTGGGCGATAATAGCTCCTCCGCATCCCAAAGCGCGCTGCCCTCCTAGGCGCGCAACACTAAGTAATCCAAGCCAACCCACATTACTGACTAACGGTGGATAATCATCTTTCTTAGAGGTACTAAATACAACTCCATAAATGAGCAAAATGGAGGTTGCGTTAATGATAAAGATCTCTGGGGAAACCGCTAAAAAAAGATTGAACATGTGGGAGGGATCCGAACTCATTCTGCTTTCATTTCCCCGTCTGGAGCACTGAGTTACTTACGGTTACGGTCTTCAGCAGGCAGGCTGCACTCTAGGCTAGGAAGGAAGAGCACTTCCAGCAGCCAGACCATAAATGAATGCGTAATGCGTTGCGTGAGAGCAGCCAGCCCAAAAAAAGGTGGTGTTTCCGTATAGTACAGTACACTGAACACCAAGTCCCCAACCGTGCGACTGGATAGATTGAATGCGGCGTTTCATCTATTAATAAAGATGTAGAAGCTCGGCCCTTTAATTATTTCGAAACCCACGCGAACACGCATCATCTCATCTCTTAAGATGACTGAGGTGGTCTGTGTTCTAGGCGGTGTCAATCTGTCGCTCCAGAAGAGATAGATAGGTAAAGAATTGACTAACGGATCACTTAAGTGACGATAGGTGGAAGATGAAAATCACGCTATTATTGTGATTCTAGTTTTGATTTATTTGACTATTCCATGGTGATTCCCAGAAGCCACACCAAACCGCGGGCTCAATAAAGAACTCAATATAGAAAGAATCTACTTTCTCATGTGGGATCCTAAAAGGAGTCCCTGACCCCGACGAGCTTTTTCAGCCCCAAAACAACAAATCCATTCTGATTATTATACAATCCGACCCTCTTGGATGCTCAACGATACAATCACCTCTGCAGCAGCATGAAGATCCTTCTCATTCTACCCTCCTATTCCAAATGAATATAGCATCACCAGATGGTACAACGAATAGACAAGCCCAGGCCGGAGAATAAGGAAGTTCCAACCTCTTTCTTTTGCCGTTTTCGAACGGTTCCGCCATGAATATAGAACAATGTAGAATGTAGCGCCGGCCCGATAGTCGCTGCCGAAACCAATATTCATGTTTCGTGCTGGAGCTTTTGGGAGGATGAGAGGAGGCGCGGCAGGGATCTCGGTCGATCTGCCCTCATTCAGTCGCTCCGCAGTAGAAGCAGAAGTTGACGTATCTGACCGATCTAATAAGGTACCGGTTGGGTCGGGTCGCGGTTCCTTCGCTAGCGCTTGGAAGCAAGCTACCCTCCTATCTATGGTCGATCAGTCTCTCATCATCTATCGTCGCATCACGCCCTGCCGGAGCGCCATGCAGAGCAGCAATGGCACGTCACTACCATGCGGACCAGACAGAAACAAAATAAGGCAAGGCGACTATATGATGCCGGTTCAGTATGTGTGCTCGGATGAAGGTTGCTACCGTAGCTGGCTCCCCTCAACGCGGATCTTCTCCCATTTTCGACAATGGATTGGATCGAAAATAACATAGATAGAGTCATATCAGCTTAGATTCTCTTCTCTAAGTTTAGGTTTTTTAATAAGACACCTGTGCCTGAAGAAGGTAAAGACTCAACAGGTTCCATGGGATTCTCGGAGGGGATTCAAATGTGGATGAGGGAATGAGTGGTCCCTCAGGAAGAGGAATGGAATCTTTCCCCACCTGAACTATTACCTTGATTATCCATCTTTTCTTATCCTGAGAGAGCGTGCCAACAAACATCTTTTCGCTCTCTTCATCTGAGGCGGCCGGAGTTTCTTCAGGTATCTGGTGATTGCCCTGGAAAGCTCTTAATTCCAAGGCCTGAATTCTGGTAGCCAGATCTTGCAATTCTCTTCTGAGCGCCGCTATTACAACTTCTAGTTCACCCTATGAAACAGGCTGAGAGTATGTGAGCTGCGTCTGAGATATCTGCTCAACATCTTTCATGGAGATGAAATGTCGAGGAGGGTCCTTGTCACCTCTCTTTTGGGTGACCTCGAAGAGGCCATCGCAACTACTCCTTCTTCTTCAGAGTCTGGGTCATAACAGAGGCATGCACCCTCATCGCAGTTGCATTCTTCTGCCTCTGACCGTCGAGGGAGGTTCAGTCTCCTTAGAGACGGCTCGAACTTCTTTTCCTTTAGGCCAGATGTCCTTCCAGTTTGAGCATACAACTCGCTTTCCCTTTCTCTGTGGAGGGGCGTCGCCGTGGTTGTCTCCTTTGCGGCGGCGCTAATGTCGATGCTTCTTGCCTCTTTATAGTTCTTCGAGGTTTCGGCTTTTCAATCTGTTGATAGCCAAACTGCTCACAAATATCTCCTTCTCCCATGCTTCTTTTCAGTTGCTCGATGCCTTTTCCTTTTCGCCGTGGGGCAATATGATCCAATCATTTTTCTATATGGGAAAGGACTTCTCCATACGTTGCTTCGGCTAGATTCATGTTCCCGCTCGGACAAGATCAGCAAAACCCTTTGGAAGTCCAGCTATGAGCTTGTCCTTCAAGATGGCTGAGTTGAAGTCATCTAGGAAAGAAATCCGGAAGTTCTGCTTGTACCATGAATAGTCTCGCAAAGTCGAAATCCGGAGGTTGAGGAGAGCTTCTCGATGTTGCCATTTGGTATTTTCGAAGGGTCCGCAGAAATGCTTATAGATGGTAGATAACAGCAGGGTGATGCATGTGTAGATTATTTGCCCTCGATTTTCTAGTGCCGGTGTGCCATCAGGATTCTGGGCAAACGAGTTCTTTAAGGCTTCCTTTGTTGGATCTGGTATGGCTGCCCACCATGCATTTCTTTGGGGTGGGGATCCAATGAATCCCCAGTGATAGCTTCAAAAGCTTGGTGAGCTGAGTAACCGTCGGGCAGTATAGGCATTTGCAGCTGCTATCATAAGAGATAAGACTTTCTGAATCTGCTGCTTGTTCATACCGTCTAACGACCAAGGATAGATAGATCTTCCGTCAAAGCATAGGAAGCTTATCTTCGTAGGCCAGATCTATTGGGGCCTTCTTCCATTGATGACAGCTCTGATGTCATGAGTTATCTCTTCTTCTTCACCTTCAGAACTGCTGGAATTATCATCGCTAATCCATCCGCATCCATGGGCAATGTTGATGAAGTCTTCTCTTTTGATTCTCTTGGATGGGACAGAGGTTCTGCTGGTTCCAGTGACTATTTGGATTCCTTCTATCACAGTACTCCTTCAGAGGAAGTAGGTGGCTGGAACATAGGGATCTGAGAGAAGAGACCGCCTTTCAGAGGGACTGGGGTTGGTACTGGTACTGCGACAGGCTCCTTCCCTTTCCTGCCCTTGCGGGAATGGTCCGCCCTTACTCAATTCCGAATTCGATGAGGAATTGCGGAACTAGATTCCTCCTTTACTTGAAAGGAAGAGCTAACGCCATCAATTCACAAATCGAGTCAACGTCAACATTACGAACTAAAAACAGAGGGTGAGTGTTCACAGTACCCCTCGTTCACTTAGCAAGTCTATAAGGGATTTTCTTTTGAACCCCGGAGTCCTCCTGCCTCATCAACTGTAAAGAAGTCTGCACTCAGGCTCCCCGAAGCCCATCTTGGTCGGGGAGCCCTTCCTTGACTTCGAGCTATGCCTTCACTTTACCAATTCGAGTCATACATAATTACGACTTCAGAAACAGAGGGAGTGAGTGTTCACAGTACTTCCTCGCTTCACTGAAAAGCTCTAAGAAGGATTCTCTTTTGAACCCCTAATCCTCCTATACCTTGCGCCCCTCAGTCGCCGGGGGCTATGTTCTCAGTCGGCGAAGCCAGAAAGAACTCCCGCTCGGGCTTCTCCTCACCGGGAAGCCCTTCGCTCTGGTTCTTGACATTGGGTTGCTCACTCACTCCGTCTTATGCTCACCCCTTCGTTTTAGGACTACGGTGGTGAGCTATGACTCTGTTCGCTCCCAACGAGGGAAACACAACTCAATGATTTCTACTTTCTTTCTATTAGAGTTTTTATGACATTGGTGTTCTCAATCGGCGAAGCCTCACATCTCTTGCTTGCCTAGCTGCTTTTATTTTATACCCTTTGTTGCTTGCCTCCGCCCGACGAATGAAAGATTTAAAGACAGAACGAAGTACGCCGACGCTAGTCCGCTAGGTCAGTTAAGGCTAGTGGAGCGAAGGCATGCATGGGCACTAACCACATTTTCAGTAGCGGAATCCTCACGCAAGCGTAGTCTTACGGAGCAATAGTGTATCTTAGGCACGTAGGGTGCCGGGGATGGAATTATGCGGGGCCTACACAGAACCTATGGTATATGCTTCCTCAGCTTCGCCATAAGGAAGGAAGAGAAAAGAATTCCTTAAGTGGATTATGGAGAAGACCCTTAAGCAGCCATAAGGCGCTACTGGCTGCCATAAGCCATAAGGGTCATAACCCATATGCTTTCTATGGCTTTCTTTAAGGCGTTGAGGCGGTTTTAAGGGCTTTTTAGTCTGGCTTGCGTCTCGAGTGAGGCTTGCTGTAAGGCCATATTTGCCTAGTCTTAAACCTTCGTTAGTGTAAGCCTAAGCAAATTCTCTTTCTTAAGGTGGACAGAGTTCAGGAATGGCTAGTATGAACCCCGAACTTCAAAAGAGGATTCAAACGACTATATACTTACGAGAAATTCTTTCGACATTTCTCCAGCTAAGTACTGAACCTACCTCCTCGACTACCGGAACTGACGTACGGAAAAGAAGGTTTTCTCTGATCTACCGCTAATACAAAAGTACTTGCTTACCCGAAGGAAATTCTCCAAAGTCTCCTTGCTCGATCTCGATCCCCGCAATCTACGGCCAAAAGCCGGTTATTATCGCTCTCGGAAAGAAGCGGAGGATGAAAAGCCCCGATCAGTAAGGCGCGTGAGACGCGCGGGACTTATTCATCAGCTCACGTTTTTGGCGGGCTCGGGAACAGCCCAGACTAATCACAGTAAGAGAGTCCAATCTCTGAAATAGAGCTTAGTCTCTCCATAGTAGTAGTAGAAGGCGTCAGTATCTGACTTGATCCAATAGAGTCAGAACACACAGTAGATCCAGATTCCACACTATGCTGTGGGCTGGGGAGAGCTGCTCTGCGAAGCTGGGCGTTCAGTGTTCTTATGGAGGAACGAAGTCACTCGACCACCGGGAGAGGAACGAGAGCAGTGGGCCTTCAAAAGGAGCGAGGGAGTGATGGGCAACCTTAGTCTATATGTTGCTCGTGAGCCGCCAAGTACCAGTCTCGCAACTGTACTGGCGCTAAAGGATCGGTCCTTCACTTGCTGATCGTTCGCGAGTCGAACTCGCTCTCTTGCCACGCCTTTCACTCACTCGCCTGAGTCGGACTCAATCACTCTTTTGTTTGGAGGATCGTTCGTTCTTCACTCTCTTGCTATTACCCGCAGGAGCGCAGCAACCGACGGTGCATATTATCATATAGAAACAAGCGAAGCGTAGCGATTCGTACTACCGGAAAAGTGTCGCGGAACGGCAGGAAGGAGGCCGATAGGCGCAAGCAAGCGTAGCGAATCACATAGATAAGCCCCTACCTGCCAGCGCGCGGATAGATAGGGCGGGCGAAGCGCGAAGGGATGGATGTCTGAGCGGTTGAAAGAGTCGGTCTTGAAAACCGAAGTATTGATAGGAATACCGGGGTTCGAATCCTCTCCATCCGCGAGGTCATAAGTTCTCTCTTGCGTTATCTATAGATAAGAACGAATCGGATCGACTCGACTGATATGATGGATGGAATGGGTAGACGGTTTAGGTTATAGTGTTATGATTTAGTTAGGACTTTGTCTCCCTTTCGTTATCTTCCGCCCCTCGTCAGAAGGGCCGGGTGGATGACCTTTGGGAGCTAAGTCGAAGATCTCGGTGGTCTTGTGAGTGGTTGATAAACTGCGATTGCAGTTTTCTTTAGGAAGTCCCATAGCTGTGAGGCTTACTTACTTAATAGACAAAGCAAAGCAAAGAAAACGGTGGATACTTCCACTATATGGGTAGAAGGTGACGACCCTAATGAATCGACGGTAGAAGGTGGCTGAGAAATTAGCTACATCAGCGCTCAAATTCCTTCATCGTCCCTGGCTTCGATGATCAACCCTGGCACATTTAGGTTTTGATCTTCGGCCATCCTGGTCCTCAGGACCCAACACCTATAATGCTACCTTTAAAAGATGCAAAGGTGTTGCCTCTATCCACATAGAAAGCCCTCTTCCACACATTACCGGTGGATGCTACAGCCGCTATCACTTTGGCTGCAGGAGGGAATGGTTAAGTGACACTCTCGACGTCTTGTTTGGTAAACGGGATGTTTACCCAGGCGCCGTAGTGTTGCCTAACCGTTCGGCCGGAGATGTTGGATGCTCGCTGTTTAGCTACTTGTTGTATCGATTTGCCACAGTGTGGTTAGATACAATGCGCTGGCAGCCTCAGCTTGGCTGGATGGGAGTTGACGGTCGAGGAGCAGGGAAGATGACGGTTATTCGCTATTGGCTCACCCTGTATCAGGCCGTCGGTACGGCCTATACATGATTGGGCCATGACGGTTTTGGCGACGGTTAAGAATGGATGGTACCTATAACCAGACCCAACCGTTGCAGTACTTGAGAGGAAAGAAAATGATTCTATTTTGATCTCGACGGCTGCTACCGATTCCTTACCTGTTATCCTGACGTCCTGTATGATTGCAGGGTTGTTCGGAAATCCTTTGCGACTTCCTGGACGTTCATACAGTGTTATTTAGTCTTTCAATTACCATATAGTTTAGATAAGAAAGGCTATAGGTCACCGGTTGTGACGTTCACGAAGGCCCTCGGATTTTTGAGTTCTTGGCCTCTATTCACACTTACACATCATATGCTTGTGTGGATAGCTGCTGAGAGGGTGTATGGCACGACGAAGTTTTGCGACTATGCCATTCGTCTAGACGGTGATCGCCGACGATAAGGTGGCGGCCGCTTACCAAGATATGTCGGTTTGAGTGTACTATAACTATATCTAAAGAAAAGTCTCTCATTTCAAGGTTTGAGTTTGCCAAAATCTTTTGGAGCGACGAAGTGAAAGGGCCCTTTTCTCTCCTGTGTCTGCTAAGATGCTCCGGCCTTTGGTTGACTCTGTTGCAACCCCGATTTTCTCAAAGATTAGAGATGTAACTGGTACTATGTCTCTGTCTTTGACCTATCGATTGAGGGGTGCTTCTTATCGTATCTGTGGTGCGCCCTATCGCCCGTCATCTAAGCGATGGAAGCGTCACTATCTTTGTATGCTTTCGCCGTCAGGCGTATTCCGTTACCTGAGTTGTATGATAGGTATTAGTAAGTCAAGATTTGGGAGTGTTAACGCCGGGTGTCGCACGGGCCTTCATTCTTGATAGGGTGAAACCCGGAGACTTTAATGAAAAGGAAATAGAGGGTCTTCGGACATTTTATCCAGTTCAGGGGAGGACTTTCTTGATCGCCTAATTCTTCAACCATGGGTTAATCTGTGTCTCTCCGATGGTACGCTGAGGTTAGCGTAAATTACGATGTGTCGCTCGAGGATTTGCAAAACCTCCTGTTGTACCAATGTCTATACTCCGTTCTAGGAAGAAGGTAATGATCTTCCGGTATGGAGTTTTGTTTCGTTGTTACGACAGGCTGAGAGCAGTGCCCGCTCCCTTGTGTTTGGGGAGTTGGACGGCCGTTCAGCTCTTCGGGACTGTATTTATTCTTTTTCGGTTGTCCTGCTAAGACAACTTAAAAGACTGCTAGGAAATCAGACTCTAGGCGTACCTGAGCACTCATGCCTGCAGTCAAATCGATATAGAAAGAGAGGGTCTGCAGTGCAAGGTCTGTGCGGGACTAGCAATCCGCGCAGATCAACCCCGGATTGAAATTTTGACTTCGGTTTCTGGTTTGCCTTTATATGATTATGACAATCGAATTTGTGAAAGTTGTGTGTTTGGCAAACATCATCGGAATTCTTTGAAGGCTAGATCATGGAGAGCAAGTCAACCACTCGAGCTAGTGCATGCCGACATATGTGGTCCAATGCAAACGTTGTCTCTCAACAAAAGTCGTTCTCATCTTTGTTGATGATTTAACTAGGGTATATTTTCTTAAAAAAGAAAGATGACGATTTCCTGTTTTCTTCAATTCAAAGCTTATGTAGAAAAACAGAGTGGTCATAATTTGAAGGTCCTTCGAACTGGGTGAGTTCACATCGAATTCATTTTTGAATTTCTTGAAGATGAATGGAATTAAGCGTCATATAACAGCTAGCTACACCCCTCAACAAAATGGTGTAGCAGAGCGCAAGAATAGGACCATCGTTGAAATGGCAAAAGTATGTTAAAAGGAAAAGGGCTTCCAAACATGTTCTGGGCAGAAGCAGTCGCTACAGCTGTTTACCTTCTCAATAGAAGTCCAACGAAAGCGGTGAAGAAAAGGCACTCCGACGCAATTTTGCGTCTCCGTGGAAGAAAACCAGAGGTCAGTCATTTTAGAATCTTTGGGTCAATTGCTTATGTTCCTTAAGAAAAAGAAAAAGTTGGATGTTCGAGGAATATGACGAATTGTGAAATCGTCAAATCGCCGTAACGACGTTCTGAACTCTTGCATGATAAGGAAATGACGTGAGGTTTCTTGACAGCAAAGCTGCCAGTCACTTGATTCACTATCAACTGAGCATCTCCACAAACCTCAATCACTCTGACACCCATGTCAAGGGCTAAAGTTCACCCTATAATGAGTGCTTCGTATTCTGCAACATTGTTGGTACAAGGATAGTCCAATTTGAAAGCATGCGGGATAACATCTTGTTCAGGAGTTACGAAGACGACTCCAGCACCACCACCAACACGTCGTAGCTGCCCCGTCGAAATAGTTGGCCCATGAAGCTTCTATCTGCATTATTTCTGCCGGCGTTTTCAAGGGAGGTACCGTCGTCAACCGGAAAGGAGGCCAAGAAATCAGCGATAGCTTGACCTTTAATAGCTTTGGGAGGAGTGCAGACAATATCGAATTCGGACAAGCGAAGTCACCACTTGGCTGCACGTCCTGATAGGGGATAATAGATATCTGACCGGGCTAGCTTTAGTCATAAGTCGAACAGAATGAGCTCAAAGATAATGCCGTAATCTTTGAGCAGCAAAGACTAGGGTAGGGCTAGGCGACGTCTTTTCAGCACGAGAGTAGTTCAACTCAGGCCCTTTCAATATGCGGCTGAGATAGTAGACTGGCCTCTGACGGCCTGATTCGTCTTCTTGAGCAAGTAACGCACCTAGCGATCTCTCCATCGTCGACATATACAATATCGACGGGCTTTCCTTGCTGTGGAGGCATGAGTACCCGAGGTTCAAGTAGGTCCTTCTTAACCAAGTCAAAGGCTGATTGCGCCTCGGCAGTCCATTGGAACCTCTGACTCTTCTTCGTCAGTTGGAAGAGTGGCAACAGCTTCTCTGCTAACTGGGGTAGAAATCGTCGGATGTACGAGAGACGTCCAATAAAACTTTGTAGTTCTCTCAGATTCTTGGGAGAAGGCATATCGACGGATGGCCTTGGTCTTCTGAGGATCAACACTAATGCCAACTCGACGAAGAATTCACCGAGAAACTTCCCTGCAGTGACTCCAAAAGCACACTTCGCTGGATTCATGCAAAGGTATTTGAATATTACAGCCTACACTGATGCAGACTGGGCTGGATCACTTGACGACAGGAAGTCTATGGGTACTGTGTCTTTATGGGAGCAAATTGGATCTCGTGGAAAAGCAAGAAGCTGTCAGTTGTATCCAGATCAAGTGCAGAAGTAGAATACTGAGCATAAAAACGAGGGCAACTGCTGCATGTGAACTAACGTCGGATGAAACTCCTTATGAGTGAGATAGAAGCTTATCAAGGCCCTTGACTATGCTTTGTGATAATCAAAGTGCCTGGCATTATTGCTGCAAATCTGGTTTTCCATGAGTGAACCAAACATATTGAAGTTTATTGTCACTTTGTAAGGGACAAGGTTCTTTCTGGGAAAATCATCACACCCCGGAAGGGCAAGACATTAGCTACGAAAGCAAGGATCAAATTGCCGATATATTTACAAAAGGAGTTGGAAGAGTTCGCTTTGAGTATCTTGTTGACAAGCTGGGAGCCCTGGATCTTCATTCTCCAGCTTGAGGGGAGTGTTAGAATAAATAAGTGTTTAGGATGAAGTGATAGATTTTATGCTTTATGCAGTGTAGTAGGATTAGACTGAAGCCTATTAGTCATTTGATTTTTCACATTATTTGTTGGTTGTAAGGGCACAGTTGTCTTTTGCCCAATTGTATTGTATTTAGCTTAAGTGTGACGCTACTCTTTTGCTTTTGAATGGAATAGGATTCTTTCTTCATTCCGACGTTTTTACATGGTATCAGAGCAATAGATCCTTTCCTTAGCTCTGAGAAACCCTAGCACTGGCGTGTGGATCGTGGAGCATATGCATCACACGTAAGATCCGCCTTGCAGTTTTCTTTTTTCCTCTTACATTACTTTTTTTTTATGCCCTTCCTCCAAATCTCGATCTGTTACTCTTTACTCAGGTCGTTTTTGTTCATATACCTCCGGCTCTCTATTTGACATTATTTCCTTGTTTTGAATCTAAAAATCGACTTCTGGGCGGTTGGGACGCCACAACTGTTTTACTTCAGTTCTGCTCTGCCTCTTTTATTGTTATCAGCAGTCCTGCGTGCTTTTCCCGTACTTTCTATCTGCATTCCACACTGAACTCTTTTCCTTTTTTCTGCTTGCAAATCCGCACTTTGCCCTTTTTTTCTTGGTTAACAGCATATACACGTCGCTGTTATATTGACTGTTTTCTTCTCGATTAGCAGCACCTAACAGTCACGTTTTGACTGTTTTCCTCTCATTAACAGCAGCAAACAATCACGTTTTGACTGCTTTCCGCTCGTTAACAGCACCCTCTTTTGCTTTCCTCTTCTTTGCTTGCTCTTGGTGCTGTGTGTTCCTTTGTTCTTAGACTCCTTTTCGTCTTGTTTGTTCTGCTAGCAGCATGCACACCTGTTGTTTGTTCTATTAACAGCATAAAGACTTGCTGTTTTTTTCTGTTCGTTCTTGGTAGTTCTAGTGTTTTGCTCCATTACATCTCATGGCAGCAGAGGGTACTTCACAAACATCATGTTTCACTCAAAATCCTCTCTAATCACCGCAAATTCAGTGTTCGGTTTCTCGCCAAATGACAACCCAGGCCTGCAAATTGTTCCTCATCGCTTAAATGGAAACAATTTTCTGCAATGGTCTCAGGCAGTTCAGTTGTTCCTTTGAGGAAAGAAGAAAGTCGGCGAATACTTTGTTTTGGAACGCGCTCAAACAGATCCAATACACGGTGATTGGAAAGCTAACAACGATCTTGTTAGCTCTTGGCTGTGAAATTCCATGGAGTCTGACGTTAACGCCAGCCTATTTTGGATTAAGTCTGCACGTTTCATTTGGGAACATGTCAATCGATTGTATTCCCGCGGCTTTGCCTCTAGGATCTATCAAATCAAGCAGTAGATATCCTCAGCCAGACAGGGAGACGTCGAGCATAAATGCCTTCTATAATCAACAGATGTCGTATTGGGCCGAGCTTGAATCATACCAACCACTTCCACTATGCACATGTGGCGCACATGACACGCTTGCCACTCAAATGGAACAAGACAAAGTCATCCATCTTTGGCTGGACTGAAGCCGGAATACGAGCTGATCAAAGTCCAGATCCTTGCAAATGAGAACGTCGAGAAGAAGAGACAACGTCCTTCCAGTTCTACTCAATGAGGAAGCAAGACAGCTTGCGATGAAGAACCCCATGCATCACAACATTGAAGCCTCCACCCTTTGGCTAGAGGCCATTGATCCTTTACCAATCATACAACTCAGAGTGGAAGAGGAAGGAATGGGGCTTAAACCGGCCCGTTGCTCTCATTGTGGGAAGCCAAATCATACCGTGGATCGATGTTGGGAACTTCACGGCAAACCAGATGATCTTCCCGGAAAGGCAAAGTTACTTAAGCCCGCATACGCAGCTGTAGAAAAGCCAACTATTCCACCTGAGGTTTCTGATAAGAAGCAAGCATCGTCTACTTTCTCAAAAGTGCCGAACGAGATTCTCGAAGAATTCGCTCAATTCTACCTTAGCAAAGATCGACGATCCGATGTCTCTTCTTCTCAAGAGACCCACTCTGCCAATGCCGCAGGTATCTTCACACCTAAGTAAAGTCAGAACCTCCCTTAGGTTGTTGACTCGGGAGCTTCGAACCACATGGCCGGGTCAACTGACGACTTCTCTTATCTTTCAAACGATGTCGGTAATGTTTCAATTGCCCTTGCTAATGGTGAAACTTTTCCTATTCAAGGAACAGGAACAGTCTCACTTCCTTCTGGTTCTCTTTCCAATGTTTTCCATGTGCCTGGGTTAGATAAAAACCTTCTTTAGCCATTTCTTAAAATCTCAATTTGACTATGGTCTTTCCTTCGGAATTCTTTCTTTCAGGATCTAAAGACCGGTATGGCAATTGGCTCGGTACTGAACGAGAAGGAATTGACTTATTAGATACTGGTAGACGTTTTGGGCAATGCAGCTTCTACATCCGTTCCTCATCCTTCCACCTCTAAAGAAGACTTCAGTGTTTGGCACAAGCGTCTAGGAAAGCTAGGAACGAAGTACCTAACCGGGCCTAATAGCAGCTTATATCGTTATTCTTTTACCCTTAACGGAAGGGAGAAGGAAGAGAGGTATTAACAACACTAAAGACGTTTCACCTTTACTAGACGAATGCCCTGCTTCAAAGTCCCGCGCGCGCGCTACGGCAACAACCTGACGCGCTGCGGCCCTTCCAAGGGGCCTCCGCTTGCTCCTCCGCTTGCTGCTTCAAAGAAGGGCTAGCGCGCTACGGCTTCAAAGAAGCGCTGAAAACGCAATAGCGCGCGTACTCTTCTGCGCGACTCCACCGCGGCGGTTGAGATTCAATCTCAACGAGTACTTATCTTTATGAAACGACTGATACCTGTAGTCTGTCTGCCTCAGAGATTGGCAGTGCAGGGACTGTATGGATTACGTGTAAGCTAGGGGTCAGTCTAGAGATAGACTGTGCCCTAGTCGCGGAGCGCTATGGGGTGGGAGAGTTTAGAAAGTCACTCTCTCTCTCGGTAAGGAGTCTTAGGCTCGGGCCGGTGAGACCCATAGGTTCAGAGTGGACGCGAGTCCTATCTTGCTTGACCGAATGGATTTCGCCTGCCCGAGTCTAATGTATCCTACTCTCCTGCGGGTTCTGGAAGAACTTATTGGATACCTTTTTAGGTGGAGAGGGACTCCTGTCGCATACTCGCGTCTACCTTCCCTTAGGAAAGGGGTTAGATATCAGTGAGTGCTTTTCTATCCAGTGGGTAGTTATTCTGTGTAAAAGAACACAGTTGAGAAGAAAGAGTTTGAGCAACTAAAAGGTCGCCCGCCCACTTCCACAAGCAGGTAGGAAATCCGCAGAAAGAGATATGGGGCCGTCTAATCAAAACCATTGGTAGGGAGTTTGGTAAGGACCGGTAAGCAGGAAGTGTAAGGGAGCGGAGCGACCGATTGATTAAGAATAGAATCTGTTTAGTCCCTTCGGTCAGCTCTGTAGGTAGGCTTAGGCATAGAGGGAATAATAGGATGGCCGATCTGTTCATCAAGCAATTTTGTTACAATATCGATGTCGCCCCGCCACGAGTTTGAGATTATGCATCAAAAGCTTTTGAGTCGTTTCCCACTTATGTGGGAGATTCAGGCCACAGCCTCCAACCAGTGATAGAAAGTGACCAGATCGACATGATCCTCAAGACGACGAACAACCCGTTGGCCAGTAACATCTTGATGGGAGAATATTGGGACTTCGAGTCTTTAATTAAGAGGGAAAGATCATTGAATATTTAATGAAAGTGGGGGTTCCTGCAAGCAAAGAAGCTGCTATTCCTCTCCTGGCCGAAGCGCCTTCCTCTCCCTCCGCCCAATCCGATGAAGAGTGGAACAGAAACAAGAAAACCACAGGCACGGGAACCGTGGGAATCAAACCTGCCATGAAATTAGCGCTATTTCCCCGGCCCCTCGACGGACGGTTTCATCTCAATCTCCATCGCCTGTGCTGTGCAGCAACAGCAGCCTCAGCAACAGCATAAAGAAGGACTTCCTATAGTTATGGGAACAACAATGGGAGCAGCAGCGATCAGAGGCCAACCAGACAGTTGACGCCTCTAAGCCTCCCATTGAGCCTGATTCTCCCATGTTGGTTGCTCAAGCAAGGCGTCAGTTCAACTTCTTCCTAACTTTGCCAGACCCTCTTCCTCCAAGGTGGAACCTGAATGTATATTGTCAATTCCATCAAAATGGGGGCACACCACGTGTCGGAATTTGAAAAGAAAATTCAAGATCTTATAGATGAAGGAAAAATAGCTATAGAGGAAGAAGCCGCCCCTGCAGCGGGGAATGCTGCGAATCCCAATGAGAGAATGGGAGTCTTTAAGGATCCACTCCCGAATCATCCCTGTTACATGCCACATAAGTATCGGATTTTCCAGCTCCATCTATCCATCAGACGATGTTTGAAGTCGTCCGCCTGCCCACAGAATATGTTATCGATAGCGTGCCCTCTTCCGAAGATCCGTCTCAATGGATTGTGCCCAACCCAGCCATTGTAGTGCCCCGAAGAGAAGAGGTTCAGCTAAAATCAAAGGCAATGGGACCAATGATGAGCCATCGACGGGTCCTGCTATGGAGACTCGAGTAGTCGCAGCCATCACCCTGAAGAGTCCACGGCCTGTGATGACCCTCACGCGGCCCAAAGACCTGACGGCTGCGCAATTAGCAGCAGAGCCTCGCTCTAACCCCTCTATCAATGATGTGACCCGTTCTGGGCGCATTTATCAACCCGCGCAGCTTAGAGGGCCCGTCGCCGTTGCGCCAGAGATTCCTCCGCCTGCAAGACGAGCCGAAGTAGCCGAGTCATATGATGTGGCTCAACATTTGAAGAGGATTCCAGCCCAGATCTCGATATTCGATCTATTACAAACCTCGCCGCTTCATAGAGATGCATTTTCTAAAGTCCTGCAAAATACCCATGTCTCGTCAAGCACCCCGCCTGATTACCTGCAAGCAATCATAGGGTTAGTAACAGCGCCGCAACCAATAACATTTACACATTTCCATCTGGAATCAAAATTCCACATGTGGAGCCCCTATACATCACGGTTTATAAGGATGGATTTGAGATCCACAAAGTGGTGCTTGCTGATCGACAATAGGGCTGGGTTGAACGTCTATAAGCGTCTTCTAAAAGACTTATGGTTTAGCGGCTATACCGGAGGGAGTTGTCAACTCCACGGAAGCCAGCAGGACATCACGACACGTGATACCTCCCGACGATCCAGCTATAGAAAGCTACTGACTTACCGACCGGTCTTATTGGTCGATGAATCAGCCTCCGATAAGTCCCATGTCAGAGACACTCCATAAAGCTCGCAACTTGGTTACGACGCATTAGGATGTCTATTGGCGATAGGACCCTCTAAAGGTTCTTGGAGCTGTACGTCAAGCTTTTACAGCAATTGTGTGGTACTATAGAAGAAACACACCTCAACCACATGGATCAAAGTGCGTTAAGTATCTCTAATTCCCCTCGACGATGAGACTCTCCGACGGAAACTATTCCTAGGATAATCATCACTTGAGGAACTTCACTATCAGACCCTTGGGAACGAAACCAGAGAAAACCCCGGTCCCAACTCCGAAGGAGTGAAGATCCACAATTAGGTTTCTCCAATACACAAAACAGTGTGATGGTTTCAAAGAGTTCGACATTAATCTCCCTCATGTAAGTACCCTTTCAATCGTCACAAGGTACCTACTAAAAGAAGGTTAAGTCCTAAAGTCATAATGACTATCCTCCGGATACGGACAAAGCCGCACACAGAAGACCCTTTTAAACCCGACCACCTAAGGTGATAGGAACAAAGGAACATGACAATGTGTCACTCCCCAGTCTACCAACTCAAAGTGGTCCTGAAGCCACCCTACTACTACCAGTGACGATAAGGTCATCGGCAGTAGCATAGGCCTCACAGCGACAGCCGGGTAAACCTGTTCCGCAGCCATCCACACTACATAGTAATGTGACTAAAGGTCAAGAGGAATAGTACCCAAGGGTTACCCAGTGATGGGATAAACCCAAAAGGTTGATCTCCGTGTCAACACTGAAAATAGTCAAATTATCATGCGAGGTAATAACCGAAACTCTTGGGGACCTTAAGGAACTAGGTAATCGTCAACAAAATCAACAACCACCATAATGTCGCACTCTATAATAGGTGATAACGGTTACTAAAACCATTTATTTTGGGACTAAGGCCCTTTTAATTGAATGACCACTACCAGCGAGCCGGCAACTGCCGACACACCAATCGTGGTACGGTCTTAGCAACCATTGGTTTACATAGTACCAATAGTAAGAGCATAGTACCAGATTCTCTACAGATAGGATTTCACAGTACCAGAGAAAATGAATATTCAATCTTGAAGGTAAGCCCAATTGGTATAAACCTCTCAAACTTACCCTACTTAGTAAGGATTCTCATATCGGTAACCAAATCCTCCCTTTACAAGGAAGAGTGGCAAGCCAAAAGAAGGTCAGACTAAGAAAATCTAACCTGATCATTAACTGATCTACCCTACTCATCTCCGCGCTATTGTACTTTGTTATAATGCAAAGAGACAAAGCAGGGTATCCCTGACCTGGTAAGTGTAATTGGGTAGCGAATACTCGATATCCATTTACACAACCTTTTGGCAAATAGGTATCCACTGATCGCGAGGTCGCTGGAGTCACCGCCAAAGACATCCGCGGTAGCATAAGCCGCCACGGAATGTCTGGGAACTTTCAAAGGTCCCCGCCATGAGACTAAAGTAGCACTATAAAATAACGCTAATTTAGTCCCAACTCTCCTAGTTGCACGACTATACAGTCGGCAAGGGATGGCGCGTCGGGTTCAGGTGCGCTAAAATACGTCATGGTTTGGTGGCTACCGCGGCCGAGTTGTCAGCTCAACCGGGGCCCAGCGAGCTCATTTCATTAAAGAATTTATGATTCAACCAAAGATTATTGACTGCCCACCCTTATTATTGATAAGACAGCCAACCCCAGAGGAGGAAGCCCCCGAAGGAATCATAAATCTCAAACTACCGCAGAGCGGTGGCGAGAGAAAACAGAGAACACTATGGAGGCAAGTTCCGACGGTCCCTATCTTCACCATTGATCTTGGGCAACCCTGATCCTTGGGGTCCCTCGAGGCGTAAAGCCCCTTGGGGTATACCGTCGACCAACGAACTCCATTATCAGGCCTCCTCTTCGAGATTTTCACCTCTAAAGGAGGTAATGGAGATCCGCAACCAGGTCTGTCAAACCCTACTAAAGTAGTCTTTCTATCTACTTCAGTAGAGGCCCTACGGCGATGATATCCATAGTCGCAAGATTCTTGGTCAAACCGCTGGGAGACACTCCAAATCCTTAAAGGGGACCGGGTGTCTGAAGACCTTCAAAAGTCTTCCGCCATGGAGATAGACCCAGTTTGCACCGGATTTCTCCCCAACTCTCCTAGTCGCAGGGTCACAAGGACCCGCGAGGGATGGCGCGTCGGGTTATCAGGCCAAGCGATATCTGACCCTCCTGAGAGCCCCTGATAGGACTGCCTTCAGGTCCAAATACCCGAGGTCAATGTCCGGCCTCCTAGTTGGTTCGGAGATAGAAGTAAATAACCGGAACGATTGATTGAGCTCGATTCCCTAATCTGGATGGAAGGACGAAATGAGGGAGAAGAGCAGATGAGAGAACGAAGGAATAGCTCTCCTGCTCCTACCTTCCCTGTAACCCCTTCCGCTGCTAGGTTCCTACTATTCGTTGATATTTCTCATTCGTCATGATTGAATTCCGGGAGATCGAGACCTAATCGGGCGAACCGACCCGAATATGAAATATTTGCCTTTGGGCGGTCTGCAGTTGATGATTCGCCTGGACACCTGCAGCAGATAAAGGAATCCGCATTTGCAGCAGCTGAGACCTATCCTTCAGTCCCTCTCCTAAAAAGTAGTAGTCGTTAGTCGTTCGACGAATCAATTAGGAATTATCATTCGGATAGAAGAAGAGAAGGAGACTACCCAATTAGTACCTCAGACCGATCTGCCGTTCAACATTTGAAACCAATGAATAGGAATCAAACCGACCCGCTTCACACATTTGCAGATGCCCATCTCCGTACCTCGAAAGCGTTGATTCGCCCTACCGCAGCCCCCTGCTTTCAAGAGATGTTTCCATGTTCGACCTTGAAGGAAGCAGCGGCATAGGAGACACCCTGCGAGGTCTTCAAACCTCATTATCAACAGATATAGGGGACATTCGATACAAATCAAACCTCTTCCTCTTGGAAACACTTCGAATGTCCGATCCACCCTGAATCCCTAAGCTCATTCTTCCAAATCAAACAGGATTTATGGGAGGAAGATCGATGAATGACAATGTCGCCCTCGCCCATGAGCTCGCTCTTAGAATGAAGTGAAAATCAAGAGGAGGTGCTTTTGAGTTTGCCTAAAGACTGATTTTTCAAAGGCATTTGACAAGATTCGATGGGATTTCTTAAAGGCTGTGCTACTTAAGTTTGGTTTCTGCGAAGCATGGGTCAATCTCATCATGGACTGTGTATCAAGTATCAAATGAAAAACTAAATGCTCTACCAGGCCGCAAGGATTTTTAGCCCTTATGTATATAAGGCCCTAACGAGTCCTTAGTCGTGGACTAAGACAAGGAGATCCCATTTCTCCTTTCTTATTCATTATGGCTGAGGAGGTCCTAAATCGGAATATACAGAAGCTGCTAACCTATAAGCAATGTTCACCAAACTATTACAGCAGACAAGCTTCTCCCCGTGTCATCTTCTCTTTGCGGACGATCTCCTCATTTTCGCTAAGGCCACTCTCAAAGGAGCTAGAGCGCTCAAGAAAATCTCCTTTCCAGAGACTCCAATTCCGCAGGCCTTATTGGAACGGGGCCCTCAACAATCTGAAATGCAATCTTCTTTTGGCCATGTTCCTATAGATCGAAGGAATCAAAGATCTCTTTGATTTTCCGCTTGCTTCATTCCCCAAAAAGTGTCTTGGGGTCCCTCTTTTCAGGGACAACCAAAGAAAGATCATTTTAGTTACCTTGTTGAAGCCTTCAACAAAAGACTAGCGGGTTGGAAATCTAAGTTGCTCTCATTTGCCGGGAGAGTCATCCAACTCAAACATGTTTTGAGTAGTATCCCTACCTATGTGGCAATGACTCTTCCTCTTCCTTCCAGCACTATCAAAATGCTTGAACAGCTTATGAGATCTTTCCTCTGGAATTCCAGCTCTACAAGACACTCAGGTGTTGTGGCATGGGAAATGGTATGTCGACCAAAAGCCGAAGGAGGCTTAGGCATTCGACAATTGCAAGATATTCACATGGCGTGCCTCCTCAAACTCTCATGGAAAGCAATGCCCTAAAAGGAGAGGGGACTCTCCATGGGCCAGCTACATGAACCAAAGATATCTGAAATCCAATCCGGTTTGGCACTCCAACACAGCCAAATCTGGTTCGTGTATTTGGAAAAGAATTCAGAAAGAAGGCTCCATTCTTCGATCCAACATCAAATGGCAGGTTGGAGATGGCACAAAATCTCTCTATGGAATGATATCTGGTTGAAGGATCAACCGCTTAGTACCTCTTTTCCAAGCTTCGTTTCAGATGAGACAACTAAAGTTTCAATGTTGATTTCTGAAGCAGAAAATGCCCATCCAAAGAAAATTCCTGACAATTTTCTTGCTTGATAGTGTTAAGGTTAAGCGAGAGTTGTCTCAAACCAGAAACATCCATCTCCTAATCCTCCCACTACCGATAGTTTCCACTGGATGAAAAATGCTGCTGGAGTTCTAACAGTGAAAGATGGCTGGGAAGTTATTCGATCCTCGCATCCTAGAACCAGCTGGTACAAATGGGTTTGGGATCCAGCTCTTCCCCCAAATCAGTACCTTTACTTGGCGTGCCCTTAATGGTCGAACCCCTACGGATTGTCTTGCCAAATCTCGTGGAATTCGTCTCCTCCAGATGCTATATATGCCAACAAGAAGAAAGGAATCTGAAACTCATTTATTCTATCGTTGCTCGTTCTCGACTCAGGTATGGGCTGTTTATTCTCAATGGTTTAGTTTACCTAGACCACCTGATGGCAATCTCTTTCGGTCTTAAGAGTTGGCGACGTTTGCTCCCTACATCCAAATCAGAGAAGGCTCCTTGCACTAATTTAGACTTTTCTCTTGTGTGGGAAATCTGGAATTCAAGAAAGAGAGCCAAATTTCAGTCATCTCAACCCAACCTGGAATGTTTCCTTGCTCGAGTCCATGCTATCCTTTTGGATATAAGCAGAAAGCTCTCTCTTAAAAGCCTGCAACTGCTGCCTTCAGCTCCTATAGTCGCTCCATCCAAAACCAATTCAGCCGCCTAAAGCCCCTCATATTCAGCCGGTAATGTGGAATGCTCCTCCCCAAGGATGGATCAAACTTAATATAGACGGGGCAGCAAGGGAAATCCGGGTCCTTCAGGCGCAGGAGGAGTTTTCATTAGTTAGATCTTTTCCTTTCTATTGGGATACTCATGCGATACGGATAAAGGGACTACCTCAGCTAGCTATTCTCATAATTCTTGATTGAGCTTAGTCATCTTTATCCTCTGTGTCACTCTAAGCTACTAAAACAGCCAACTAAGCTACTAAAGGTGCCTTAATACGCCAAGGGAGAAGAAAAGACAGTTCGGAAATACGCTAATTAATAGAGGAAGAAGAGCTTTCTAACCTAAAAGCCGAAAGGAAGGGTGTTCTCCATACCTATCCTGAACTAGCTTGTAGTACTCCTAAATGATTGGCGAAGCATGGGATTAACTAGAGCCAGACAATGAAGGCGTTCCGCTTGTGCCGCTCCCCGAGCTGCCCAAGCTACACTTGCTGGAATTGGCAAAGGGATATTCCCAGGTCCATTCATCTACAGCTAGAAATAGGGCTGTAGTTGTGTGGTATGGTAGCATAGTTGTGGTAGTTGAGACTCCGACTTCACGAGCTGCTGTCCGGCTTTTGCGGGCCGGGAACGTCGACTCCATCTTCGTGAAATATACGGAACGAATCTTCCTTCACTGACAAGGGCAAGGGCGTGGGCCGTCTACGGAACTCACCCTGTAGCGACTTGTTGATGGCAAGACGAGGGAGCTTCGCGACACAAGTCAAGGAGGAGACAAAAGGAGTAGCGAAAGCAGTAGAGTAGCGAGCGGTATATGCATTCCTTCACTCCCCAGCCGAGTTTTAAGGGCTACGTTCTCTATTCAAGGAACAGTTTCAACAGGGAGGAGTCTTGCCTTTAGTTAGAACCTCCCCAGAAAAACCCCGACAAAGGCGTGGGCCGCCTTCATAACGTGTATCCGCCCGGCCTCGCGGGAAAATAGCTGTGACTACTAAATAGTCAGATCGAGGCACTCATCACAGAAGCAGCAAGTGCCTAGTCTAGTAGAATCATTGATGGGAGAGATCCTTCGTAGAAGCCCAATAGGCTACAAGACGTGTTCACGCCCCGGCATTGAGTTCGCTTGTTAGAAGAGCAAAAAGCGTAGTGAGACGAAAAGACTAGTGAGAAGCAAGAGAAGAGCGATACAACATAGGAGAGAATAGCGTGGCGATTCATTGAATAGCATACTCCTACCCTCATTCTATCGATCGAGTGAGATGAATCGAAAGCAATACGCCATACGCACAGTGGTGGTCATTCGTAGTCGATATGTTAGTCGTCGTGTTATGACATTCAGGGTCGTGGAACAGTTGGGTTCGAATCCCAAAGCCCTCTGTTTCGTACGTGACTCTTTAGGTCGTTTCTTAAGAGGTCGTTCCGGGAGACCGAGCGAGGGAGGCCGAGCGCATAGCTTCTTTCTGACACACCTTGTCTGGTAGCTTAAGGGTTTCCTTAACAATCCCAATAACCCTTGTCTTGTACCGAGGGAGACCGAGGGCGAGACTGCTCTTGAGCTCTCGAGACAGAGAGAGAATCTAAAACACTAGACTCTTCCGCTCTCGAGACGTGTCGGTGCTACACTCGAAGTCCTCCCGAGGACGACTTCTTCAGGGAGACTACACGACTTCACTTAGAGGATAGAAGGAACTCTCGGGTCGAGCTATGAAGGAGCTCTCCCTCGAGACTTCTCGAGCTCAGGTTCTTTATTCATACCACCCTACCGTGACTGTGCTGAGCAGCTGACCGAGACTCGTATCGTGCAGGGAACCGAGTGAGCAAGAGTGATCTTCACCCTACCGTGACTGGTATCGTGTGGCTCCACTCCAACCAAGTCCTGTTGGGGACTTTTCGTTCCGGCCGTAGGGAGATGGGATCCTATTGAGGTCTACTTCCTCTTGCTTTATAGTAGAACGTCTTTATCAACTATGGCTATTGTCTCTTGTCGTACCGAAACTCTTCCGTTCGAATTGCCAGAGGAATAGACTTTTGTTCCATCAAAAGACTCTAGAAAGAGCTGTGGATCTCGCATTCAAGCCACACTTAAAGAGTGCGAAATCCTTAACCAAAGTCAGCCCTGAGGTTGTGACTTCTAGAACAAAACTGACGAAGCCGACGTCTCGTTGTTTCATCTTCATCAATAAAGAAAGGCTTGGAGATTTGTTTCGTAGAAGCACCTTCTTCCTATCCATGTCTCTATCTTTACTCGCAGAGACGGCCCTCACCGGACGCTCTACTCCAACAACCATAACGGTCAGAACTACGCGACTCGATCCCTTCTGCACGAACGGGGCTTCGTCCGCTCCGATAGTCCTACACCACTCGACTCGAAGCCAACAAACCACTCGAGTCGAGTTGGTTAGACTCTCCATAAAGTCGAGTCCCGTTCATAAAGTCAAGTCCTTTAGACGAAACGAGCCTAGAGGTTGAGCAGACTCGAGGCCGTTCCATCAAAGATCACCTCGTTACGAGGGAGGATGCCCTAGGTGATAAAGCGGAGTCCTTTCACTACACGCACTACACGCCGGCCCACGAATCGAAGAGTCGGAGTCGATGAATGCCCGTAGAAGGGACGTCAACGGATGTAGTCGATGAATGCAAGCTTGCTAAGGTTTCTGCTTTCTCATCCCAATCATCGGTATACTGACTTAAATCAATCTATTTCTTAGGGCGGGCGTCAGTTCTGCAACCGGAATGGAGAATCCCTTCGTTGCTTCTAAAGCCCCATCGGTATACTGACTTCAATGAATCTCTTTCGGGTCTTAGTTCTGCAACCGTAAGGAGAATCCCTTCGTTGCTTCTAAAGCCCAAGCCCAAACCAAGAGTCTGAATTTGATCAACAAACATTGGTTATTCAGTCCAGTAGAAGGCAGGGAGATACGTTCCGCCCGTTTTGTTCTACTCTACTTGTTCCTTCGGTAGCTCTTGACGGCCTTTCGCTCGGGCACCTTAATCGAAGGTGCCCTTCTCTGCGCTCACCCGCTCCTTACTGCACCTTTAGAAAGGAAATGAAGGTCTTATTATCGCTTAGCGCTTGTGCTAAGGTAAATGATGAGCCGATTTTCCTATCTGCCAGTTCGAGTCTGGCGGGTCGCTCCTTTCTTAGTGTGGGGATTCTCTTGAGCTCTTTATGGCAGCTAGTCTAGATCGATTCCCAAAGAGGATTGGCAAATCTTTCTTAGTTAAGCAAACAATATAGGGAGAGCTAACTCTTACTCAAAGATCGGAGAGCTAACTCTTACTCTTACTCTTTTTGCAATACATGGCAAAGGGTGAATCTCCTTACTAAGCTTTCAGGAAAGTCAGATTCTCAGATGCAACGAGCTTGACGCACCTAAGCTAAGTCTTTCTGCCTGCTATCCTTCCCCGGCATACAAACTTAATGAGTAAAGTATAAGCCTAAGGATCACGACTAAATGCAGAGAGATAGATAAAACCCTCCCTCGCTCTTTCTTTTCAACAATTCTGTGTAAGTCAAGCTTTCTCGATCCTCCATCTCCTGCTGAGCCTATGAGCGGAAAATCGGGCATGAATGCACGAATTCATTCCAACCACGAGGGATGCCAAGCAGCTCTTTCATCTCCTCCTAGCGGAGGCTACTCACTCATTGTAGTCGTTAACCTCCTCAACGGGCCAATAGACAGAAAGTTAGTGCTTCTACCCGACTGTAATAGTCTCACTTCGTTCATAAAGAGCTTAGCAAACATCTAAGACATAACTGGTAGAGAACTAACTAGGAGAAGAAATACAAGTAATACAAGTCATATTATAGAATAATAGAATCTCTTATTAGCTTATGAAGGAAGGAAGCTCTAGCCCTATAGGAGAATACGAGAAGAGAAGATGAAAGATGATAAGAGACACAAGATGCTCGTCTGCGTCTTCTATAACCTTGAAGAACTAGAAAGCCAGCAAGAGAGAACTCACTAGCAACTCAGATAGGAATTCCTACTACAAACAACCTCGATACTAGGATAGCAACCTAGCTACTCCAAACCATCTAGCTACGAGGAACAACAGCAGCAACCAAATCTAGTCTTTTCTTTCCTTAGCTTCTTTAAACTTCAAAAGAAAGATCAATCTCCTTTCCTGTGGTCAAGCTGTTTCACTCCTTATTACACTCCCAATACACAAAGGAAGTTCATAGCACATAAGATCTATATCTATCCACTTGGGTTGGCTTCCTTCTTAGCTCTTGACGCCTGCTTTAAGCTTCGTCGGAGATTTTATGGCCCGTAGCACAACATCTTATGAGAAGGGCCTGTAGCTCGATACAATCTAAGGCCAGTTGCTTACTTGCGTACGAAGAAAAGGGCAGACGGATTCAGCCATTCCCATCCCTCATCAGGGTCCAGCTTGACAAAGATTTGGATGTGGATGAGAGAGAGCATATTTTTAGATATCCCCACAATTAGAGCTATTAGCTTAGCTGGAGTTTTGCTTGGCCGGCTGAGTACGGAACGCTAGCTCTCTACTTTAACACTTCGTTCACTGCTGGCCCGGAGTAAGACATGCCACCTTAATGCACTAGCCAGTTAGAAGGATTTGAACTATTACTGAACCGGCCTTCGAGACGAAAGGAACGAAAGCAGGCAACATGAGTATGCTACTTCCTGCGAGAATGCATTCTAATGGTTTGTCATGTTCCTACTCCAACTCCTGCGAGAATGGCCTCCCTACTACAGACTACGCTCGGAAAGTTGGTGATAAGCAAGAAGAGAAGAATTTGAAAGAAGAAAGAGAAGTCCTGAGAAGTACTTCACTTAGCCTTTCTCCTCTCTACGCCCACTCTGAAGC